CTTCAAACAGTTTAGCTTTAACCATGTTAAAGGTCTCACATTATTGGTTGATAGAGAATCAAAGTTTACTTACCAATGAATAACGAAATGCTATGGTTCTTACATATGATTTATGAATTTACTCAGAAGGAATTCGTTGAGATTATGCACTTTTTTTCTGATTCATTCTATACTTATACTATAAAAATAGAATATAAAATAAAAATAACATAAATAAAAATAAAGTGCAGCCGGTTGGGTCCAACCTATTCTTGAAATATACAACTCGCACACACTCCCTTTCCAAAATAAATCAATACACCAAGCACTACACTTAGATTTATTGGATTTGTTGCTAAAATATCGGTATTAAACCCGAAACTCCCGGCGGATGGCCAACGGCCTAAGGAAACGAAGGAATCGGTTACATTTTGCATACGCTCTCCTCTTATAGATAGGACTAACAAAGAACAGAGCTCTTTTTGTATCACTGGGCTCGCCCTTTTTTTTTTTATCGATTTCTTTTTTTTCTTAATTTCCCATTTTTTATGGGAGTAGATTAAATTTAGTTATTGAATTTGAGAATTACAAAATTTCTTATTTTTTTTTCTTTTTTTGAAGTTTCCGATAAGATACTTATTAAGTTAGGTACTAAGGTCTCGTGTCAATTGCAAAATATCCCCTTTGTTCAAACACTTCTTAAAAGAAAAGTAAAAATTCCATCGTATTAAACTAAGGACGGGAAGGAAAAAAGCGAGCGAATCCACTAATTCCTCATTCTCAAATCAGTCCTTCCCGGGGTATTGTTGCAACAAATACATAATTGTAGGAGTAAAGTATTGATATAATTCACAAAAGCAAACGGCAACGAGTTAATAAAATAAGAAAAAAGTATGTTATGTACTTTTTTACATTTTCATTCGAGTTTTAAATTAAACAAAAGGATTCGCAAATAAAAGCGCTAGTGCCACGACCAGTCCATAAATTGTTAAAGCTTCCATAAAAGCTAGACTAAGCAATAAAGTACCTCGTATTTTTCCTTCTGCTTCTGGTTGTCTCGCAATACCTTCTACGGCTTGGCCTGCAGCAGTACCTTGACCAACTCCAGGTCCAATAGAAGCAAGCCCTACGGCCAATCCAGCAGCAATAACGGAAGCGGCAGAAATCAGTGGATTCATGATGATAGGTTCCTCGCACCAAAAAAAAAATGGTTAATGATACAATCAACCAATGAATTATTATTTATTTGATCACTAAAATCTATCGAGTCAAAGTAACTAAAACTTCGAATATAAAAAATAATATAATATAGATTCGATAGGGATAACCCCTATATAACTAGTATATATCTAATATCACATATACATTTGTTTCTTTCATAACGTAAACCGCCCGCATTTTATATTGAATTGGATTCTAGAATAATTCTTCGAAAGATATACAGGGGCTGTGGCTGGGCTTATAGGCATTCCATATATCTAGTGTGACACCCCTAACCCATCCACCATTTCGTAATATCGTCTATCTTTCCTCCTACAACTCTAGTCGTATATATATATGTATTTCTATCTATTATGTTCCTCAACCAAGAACCAAGTAAATTATATGCATTGCCTCAATTAGGATAAGCTAAAAAAAAAAAAAGACTATTTCGAAAACTAATCAATGATGACCCTCCATGGATTCCCCTATATAAGCCGCAGCTAAAGTTGCAAAAATAAGAGCTTGAATACCACTTGTAAATAATCCAAGAAACATGACAGGTATAGGAACTACTAAAGGTACTAAAGAAACAAGAACAACAACTACTAATTCATCAGCCAATATATTCCCGAAAAGTCGAAAACTAAGAGATAAAGGTTTTGTGAAATCTTCTAGGATGTTAATTGGTAAAAGGATTGGAGTTGGTTGAATGTATTTTCCGAAATAGCCCAATCCTTTTTTGGTAAGACCCGCATAAAAATATGCCACTGACGTGAGTAAAGCTAAAGCAACGGTAGTATTTATATCATTCGTGGGGGCGGCTAACTCCCCATGAGGTAACTGTATGATTTTCCAAGGTAAAAGAGCACCTGACCAATTAGAAACAAAAATAAATAGGAACATAGTTCCAATAAAGGGAACCCAAGGACCATATTCTTCTCCAATCTGAGTTTTGCTCAAGTCTCGAATAAATTCAAGGACATATTCGAAGAAATTCTGACCGTCGGTTGGAATGGTTTGTGGATTCCGAACAGCTAGGATGACTGAACCTAATAAGATAGCAATTACGACCCAAGAAGTGATAAGTACTTGGGCATGAATTTGTAAACCTCCTATTTGCCAATATAAATGTTGGCCTACTTCTACACCTGATATATCGTATAACCCTTTGAGTGTTTTAATGGAACATGGTATAACATTCATATTGTCCTCTGGCAGAAATCGAACTTCAAAAAAAGAATTATTTTGATTCAACCATCTCTTTCTCAACTCATCCGCTTTCATCATTAATCATATATTTAGGATACCAAGAAATCACATAACATAATATCAATAATATCCCATTTTATCTCTTTTTAAAATAAAAATTCAAGACAAGAATAGTAACCGATCCAATAAAATAAATTAAAATAATTAACTAATCTTATTATTCTTAATCATAACATAATCATAATCAACGACTTCTTATATAGCTAGAACGACCCTCACAAATTGCGGATACTAATTTGTTAAGAATCAATCGGATTGAAGCTATAGCATCATCGTTGGCTGGAATCGAAATATCTGCGAGATCTGGGTCGCAATTTGTATCGATTAAACAAATCGTCGGAATTCCCAAAATGACACATTCTCGAAGAGCCGTATATTCTTCTTGCTGATCGACGATGATTACAATATCGGGCAACCCCATCATATATTTGATCCCACCCAGATATGTTTGCAAAGTAGATAATTTTCTCTTCAACATTGCTGCATCTCTTTTAGGGAGACGGTTGAGTTTCCCCATCTTTTGTTCTGCTCTTAAGTCTCTGAACTTATGAAGTCTCGTTTCCGTAGTGGACCAATTCGTTAACATACCACCGAGCCATTTTCTATTAACATAATGACATCGAGCCCTTATTGCAGCTGATGCTACTAAATCTGCTGCTTTATTTTTGGTACCAACGATTAAGAAGTTTTTTCCTCGACTTGCTGCATCAAAAACTAAATCACAGGCTTCTGATAAAAAACGAGCAGTTCTAGTAAGATTTATAATATGAATACCTTTACGCTTTGCAGAGATATAAGGGGCCATTCTAGGATTCCATTTCTTAGTACCATGACCAAAATGAACTCCTGCTTTCATCATCTCTTCCAAATGGATGTTCCAATATCTTCTTGTCATTTTTCCCACGCTTTCTCTTTTTTTTTTTATAAATAAATAATTGTTCCTACGGAACTTTCTACCGGGATTGACCGTCGATACACAGCCCAAACCATTAATTTTGATTATTACTTACTCAATTTTATTTATTACCAAATCAATAACTAGAAAATAACTAGAAAGTAATTTAAAGAATAAATCTCTCCTTAGGAATTATGAATTCGCGTAAATAATTTTTCTGGTGTGTCATGGAAATTGCTTAGGGCGCAAGAACAAAAAAATTCTCTATGGTGTAACAAAATATCTCTCATTTCCAACTCGAATAGATTTTTCTTTTTGATTTCCAAATGAATGTTTTTGTCTTGCCTTGAACGGTGCACTAATTTTTTGAATCCCGTACCGACAGGGATAATACCCCCCAGAACAACATTTTCTTTCAGACCCTTCAACCAATCAATACGACCCCGTAGAGCAGCTTTTGCTAAAACTCTAGCAGTTTCTTGAAAACTTGCTTCGGATATGAAACTTTGAGTATTCAGAGATGCCCTCGTTATTCCCAATAAAATTGCCCGATAACAGATCGCTTCGTCTAAAGCACGCCCTGCTCGTTCCGCTCGCAACAATCCGATTAATTCTCCAGGTAAAAAAACATTAGACATTCCATCTTCTGAAACCAACACTTTTGATGTTACTTGCCGTACAATAATCTCTATATGTCTATTATGGATCTGTACCCCCTGGGATCGATAAACCTTTTGGATCTTATTAACCAAAGAGATACGACTTTGGGCTATGGTTAGCTCAGCTCCAATTAAGAATCCCCAAGGAATTCCAAGAATTCTTGGTATACGCTCGTTCCAACCTTCAACTCTCCTTTCAAGGTTCATCGATATTGAACCAATCGAGCGAACTTCTAAGATTTGTTCCACTTTTGGAAGACCTTGCGTTATGTCACCAGATCGGGATTTTTCATATATAAATGTAACTAATGTATCTCCTTCAAAAAGGGTTTCTCCATAATGTCCATGAACAGTCGCCCCTGGAGTGGCCAAATAGGGCTTAGCAGATCTTATAATTAAGGAGTCAACATGAACAATTAAAATTTGACCAGATTTTTTTATGCGTGGTCCATATTTAAATAGACATATATTTTCACAAATAAATTGTCCAATGCTAATTATTGTGGATGTCTCTTCACAATAATTGTAATGTAGAAAGCACCAATTCAAATGGAATGGATTCAAAATGATGTTATTGCACGGACCAGGATTATAAATCCTCCTATTTTCATCTATTAAACAGTATTTAAGTACTTCAAGTACTTGGAAAGTCTGTTTAAAATTGGCAAGTAGCCAATATTTGTTTAACAAGATCTGATTATGAGTTATTAAATGGTAAGATGAATAAAAGTTCACTATTTTAGGTACAATAGTACCTAAGGGACCCAACAAATCCCTAATTGGAGTTATAGGATTTGACTCTTTTGCCACATTGTTATATTTCGAACCGTTGAATGGACCAACTCGAAAACAATTGAATGATGACAAAATTATCAAAGATTGGCATTCCTTATTTCGATTCAACAACGTACCGACAGTTTCTTGATGCTGGGTAACTAATGGAATCTTCCCTTTGGAATAAAAAGGATTGATATTGGTGCGATCTAATCCATTAT